AACTTGTAATACCAACCCCATTCGTAATTCCATCAATTACTCGTCTGTCGAACAAATGAGTTAGTTCCGCTAATCCTCTTATCCCTTCTGTTAAGGATCTTGTGTAAAAAGCATCTATATAAGCACGATTATATGACCAATCATATAGAAAATTGAGTATTTTGTCCCAAAGAATTCTCTTAGGTCCTCTTTTAGCAAAAAAATTAAATATGTTCCAATTGTGTAAAGATGAATAAAAGGGTTTATATAAAAAGTAGGCTAGAAGTATTCCGAAATACGTTATACTGACGGAAAGGGTTGGATTTTTTACACCTTCATACCAATCAACAAAATGAGTTGAATTTTGATGTAACAGATTTATAGACGGAGTTAACAATTTTGATAAAATATCCGACTCGATTACTTCTTGATTCAAAGGAATTCCTATCGCTCCAACAAACAAAGGAAATAGGACTAATACAAGCATAACAAATAATATAGTATTGTCTGATTCGTGAGGATAACAAAAAGTCTTGGCAGCGCCAAAAGGAAAAATAGTAATAAAGGGCATATTTGTTACAGTACTAGCAATTCGATGAGTCTTCTTCGCAAAAAAAGAAGCCCTTTTATTATTATTCATTGTTAATAAAACAACTAAATGAAATTTGTTTTTAATCGGTTTTGGTTCTTCTTTACCCCATAGAGATATTGAATATAAGGAATTTCTTTTTTTGCCACTGTAATTTTGCAAGCAAAAGTTGAAAGGCCCCTCAAAAGTAAGTAAATAAATTCGAAACATATAAAATGCGGTTAATCCAGCTGTGAAAAAAGCTATTGTTGCGAAAATCGGCGAATACAACCAAGTATCATTAAGAATTTCATCCTTGGACCAAAAACAGGCGAGAGGTGGAATACCACAAAGAGAAAGAGTACCTACTAAAAAAGCGGTTTTTGTAATCGGCACATGCTTTCTTAACCCACCCATAAGAACCATATTCTGGCTTTTATCTGGAAAATATCCAACAATAGCTTCCATTGAATGAATAATTGATCCGGATCCTAAAAACAACAAGGCTTTGGAATAGGCATGAGTAATCAAATGAAATAAAGCGGCTCGATAAGACCCCATACCTAGAGCTAACATCATATAACCCAATTGAGACATTGTAGAATAAGCTAAACCTCTCTTAATATCTTGTTGAGCAAGAGCTAAAGTAGCTCCTAAAAATACTGTTATTATCCCTATCAAAGATATTAGATTCATTGCGTATGGTATGACTATGAAAAGTGGAAGAAGCCGAGCTACAAGAAAAATTCCCGCCGCTACCATAGTAGCAGCATGGATAAGAGCCGAAATAGGAGTAGGCCCTTCCATGGCATCGGGTAACCATACATGAAGGGGGAATTGCGCGGATTTAGCAACCGGGCCGGCAAATAATAGAAATGCACACAAAGTAACAAATAAAAGGTTAACCTCATTATTATAAATCAAGTTTTTCAATATTTCGAACAAATCCCGAAATTCGAAACTGCCTGTTAGCCAATAAAGACCTAAGATCCCTAATAATAATCCAAAATCCCCTACACGATTAGTTACAAATGCTTTTTGACAGGCGCCTGCCGCAATAGGTCGTGTGAACCAAAACCCGATTAATAGATAAGAGCACATTCCAACCAATTCCCAAAAAATATAAATTTGTATGAAATTCGAACTTGTAACTAATCCTAACATTGAAGCATTGAAAAAACTCATATAAGCAAAAAATCTCAAATATCCTTGATCATGAGACATATAATTGTCACTATAAATAAGAACCAGAATTCCAACTGTAGTGATTAATATTGACATAATAGAAGTAAGTGGATCAATAAAGTATCCGAACTCGAAAGACAAATCACTAGTGATGGTCCAACTCCTTAGGGATTGATAGATCGAAGTTCTATCTATTTGCTCAATAGATAGATCGATCGAAAAAATCATAACTATACTTAACAATAAAATACTAATAAAAGCCCACATACGGCGAAGATTTTTTGTTGCGGTCGGAAAAAATAGAAGTCCCACCCCTATTAACATAGGGACTGGAAGTGGAACTAAAGGTATGATCCAGGAATATTGATATGTATGTTCCATAAAATCAATAAAGTAATAATAATTGTTTTTTATTCTTAATTCAGTGTTTCTGATTCACCGGTTCTTATCTCTTTTAAATTTAAAAGGGATTAATAAAAAAATTAAGGTTAAGGTATTAAAATGAAAAACTTAAATAAAATTCGCTTTTTCTATTCATAGTTATTTTGAATCTTTCCCACCAACTTCAAAAAAATGAAAAGTTAAAAACAATCAAATGTTCTAACTAAGCTACTAGTCAAAAATAAATAATTATTTTATACTTTATACTACGTAAGATTTTTAGGAAGATAGAGCAAATTCAAACTTCACTTATTATTCTCTAATTACACTAATTTATGTCCATAGATTAAGACGAAAGAATTACACAAAATTAAATTTGATATAAATCATAGGCTGACCCCTATCGTTCCCCAATAAAATACGAATTAGTTTTTTTATTCTTTGTTTATTCACAACCATTAACTAGTTCATCTCGGCACGTATTGATTGTCTACTATTATAATTATAATAAAAGACATTTAATTATAATAAAAGACATTTAATAACCAATTACTAGACAAAAATGATTGGGTAGATAAAACCTGTTCGATGTATTTTTCATGGATAAATGTAGCAGGCCGAAAATAGACAGAGATAAGGGCGGAAGGGCTTTTTCTTTTTTTTATCAACTTCAACCAATTCTATTTCTGTTATATGGCCCAATCCGTCCTAGAGATATCGATTTGAATAGGTATCTAAGGGTGCCGCCAATAACTCCGGAATACGAATTACTTTATTCTCCAATATTTAGGGAATATAAATTGAAAAAATCCCTTATTCCATTTATTTATTTATTTATTTTTTGTTCTAGTAAGATTTTATGCCATTTTTGCATATTTCGATTTATTTCTTTTTTCTAAAGGTAGTTAGTGTATAAAAAAAATAAACAGATAATGAAATGAACCGTAAAACTAAAAAATGATTTGTTTTAACAATAGATGTCTTTCACATCCAATTTGATCAATGACTAACCTTTTCTTTTTTGAATGGCAGTTCCAAAAAAACGTACTTCTATATTAAAAAAACGTATTCGTAAAAATCTTTGGAAAAAAGGGGGGTACTGGGCAGCGTTGAAGGCTTTTTCGTTAGCGAAATCCCTTGCTACTGGGAATTCAAAAAGTTTTTTTTGTACAACAAATAAATAATCAAAGGTTGAAATAATCTGAATCCCCCAGACACAAAAATGAGTTAATTGTGTTTTGAATTTATACTATAGAATTTAGAAAAATCGAAAAAGTAAGTAAACATTCCCTTTTGTAATGTTTTGAACCAATTGATTTGTCTACTGAATTCGAAAATAAAAATAAATAAAAAAAAAAAAGGACTTTTTTTTTTTTTTATTTGAAAACGGAATCAAGACAAACTAGAAAGTTTCACCTTTCTTTTTATTTTACTATTTTTTTATTCCCAGGATGGGGATTCTTATTTTCCCCATCACCCCACCATAAACAATAAGAAATTTTTTTTTTTTATTTAGATTTATTTCGATTTAGGTCTTTCCATTGATGCTATAGAAGAGGGGATATAAAATCGTTAGGAAAAAAAAAAGGCTGTTGAAACTAATTGATTCAGTATATAACTTTTTTTTTTTTTTTTACGTTCTAAATCATTATTTTTCTGAATCACTATATATAACCGGATACCCTGCACTTTGACTCCAATTGAGAAAAGCAACCCTTCCCGTTTAGGCAGATATTGGATACGAATAGTGAATAGTGTGACAATTTTAAGTGATTAAAAAAAAATCCTATGTTTGAGGGGGGGCTCCATCAAAATATATATATTTTTCTAATTCGAATTTAGAAAGACTTTTTTATCGAATTTTTTTTTTTTTTTTTCTATAATACGTGCAGCCCAATACCTAATTGATTTGATCAATCCTAGGACAAATTAATAGTGAAAAAAAAAAAACCTAAAATTACGACAACACAAACACAAAAGTTCTAAAAAATGAAAAAAAAAAAAGAAAGAAACCCTTTTTGAGTTGTTCCCTGGAGTGAAGTTAGAACTATTTAGTTACAGCCGTTACAAGGTTCTAGTTTATCAAAGAAGAAACTATGAAAGTTAAGTTAAATAAAACTGAAACCTTAAATAATTAAATACAACAACAAAAAAAGGGGCGGAATCTTTAAATAGCCCTTTCAATGTTTTTTGTTTTTAGTAAGCATTCAAATTTCAAATTGATGAATAAAAATCCATTGAAATAGACTCTTTCAATCTCGACGATTGACTAATAATAGGGTATTATGATTTCGAGCAAGCCGCTATGGTGAAATCGGTAGACACGCTGCTCTTAGGAAGCAGTGCTAGAGCATCTCGGTTCGAGTCCGAGTGGCGGCATAGCATCTGTAAAAAGATATACAAAAAAAGTGCTCTAAGGAATTTAATTTATGATTTCCATTCTGTATATTTGAGGTATTCTCGCTTTTAATTTTTTTTTTTATGATATTTTCAACTTTGGAGCGTATATTAACGCATATATCCTTTTCGGTCGTTTCAATTGGAATTACAATTTATTTAATAACCTTCTTAGTCGATGAAATCATAGGGCTATATGCTTCATCAGAAAGGGGGATGACAGCTACCGCTTTCTGTCTAACAGGATTATTAATCACCCGTTGGGTTTACTCGAGACATTTCCCATTAAGTGATTTATATGAATCATTAATCTTTCTTTCATGGAGTTTCTCTATTATTCATAAGATTTTTGATTTTAAAAATAATCAAAATCATTTAAGCGCTATAACGGCACCAAGTGCTTTTTTTACCCAAGGCTTTGCGACTTCGGGTTTTTTAACCAAAATGCATCAATCCAGAATATTAGTACCCGCTCTCCAAGTCCAGTGGTTAATGATGCACGTAAGTATGATGGTATTGGGCTATGCAGCTCTTTTATGTGGATCATTATTATCCACGGCTCTTCTAGTCATTACATTTCGAAAAGTGATAGGGCTTTTTTTGAAAAGAAAAAATTTTGTAAATGTAAATGGGTCATTTTGTTTCAGTGAAATCCAATACATGAACGAAAAAAAGAATGTTTTTCTAAATAGTTTTTCCGCTAGAAATTATTACAGGTCTCAAGTGATTCAACAATTGGATCGTTGGAGTTATCGTATTATTAGTTTAGGATTTATCTTTTTAACCACAGGTATTCTTTCGGGAGCAGTATGGGCTAATGAGGCGTGGGGGTCTTATTGGAATTGGGATCCAAAAGAAACTTGGGCATTTATTACTTGGACGATATTCGGGATTTATTTACATACTCGAACAAATACAAAATGGGAAGGTGTAAATTCCGCAATTGTGGCTTCTATGGGCTTTTTTATAATTTGGATATGCTATTTCGGAGTCAATCTATTAGGAATAGGGTTACATAGTTATGGTTCATTTAATTAACACCTATTTGAATTGAAGAAAGGGTTTGATGAATACAAACATAGGACAGCGCGGAGATCGAAACGAAACTTGGTGTTAGTGTAAGATGCCGAGAACCTTTTGAATCAAGCAGTGCGGCGATTCAAAAGGTTCTTACAAATGCCTTTGGCAGTTGGTCACAATTTAATTTAAATTAAAAAATGGAATTTAAATTATTTTACTTCTTCTTTTTATTTAACTTAAGAGTAAGAGAAGAAAAAGGATTTCTTTGTTCATTGGATAACGAACTCTTTTTAAAATCATGGGATTTCTTTTTGATTTTTTTTAGTCATGAAAACTATCTACAAAAAAAAATTCGATATAATAGCTTCGGCCTTGTCCGCTGATAGTGAGAGAACGAAATCGGGATAAATACCAATACCTATTACGGGTAGAAGAATCGAGATCAAAACAAATAACTCCCGTGGTCCAGAATCAAAAAAATAAGAGTTTGGGGCATTAAATAGCTTGTACCCATAGAACATTTGCCGTAACATAGATAATGAATAAATAGGAGTTAATATCATTCCAATTGCCATTACAAAAGTGATTACTATTTTTGGCATTAAAAAAAAATTTTGGCTGGTAATTATTCCAAAAAATACTATCAATTCTGCAACAAAACCACTCATGCCGGGTAATGCAAGGGAGGCCATCGATAAGATACTGAATAGCGTGAAGATCTTTGGAATTGGTATAGCTAGTCCGCCCATTTCGTCTAGATAAGCAAAACGTATTCTATCATAACTCGTTCCTGCCAAGAAAAAAAGTGCAGCACTAATCAACCCATGAGAAATTATTTGTAAAACGGCTCCATTGAGACCTATATCGGTTATCGAGCCTATTCCTAGAATTATGAAACCCATATGAGATACAGAGGAATAGGCTATTCTTTTTTTTAAATTCCGTTGGCCGGGAGATGTTGAAGCTGCATAAATTATTTGCACGGTACCTACTATCATGAACCAGGGGGAAAATATAGAATGAGCGTGCGGTAATAGTTCCATATTGATTCGAATCAACCCATATGCTCCCATTTTTAATAAGATTCCGGCTAGAAGCATACAAGTACTGTAATGTGCCTCTCCGTGGGTGTCTGGTAACCACGTATGAAAGGGTATAATCGGCAATTTGACAGCAAAAGCAATAAAAAATCCAATATAGAATATTATTTCCAGTGCCACAGGATACGACCGATTAACTAATGTTTCCAAATTTAATGTTGGTTCATTGGAACCATATAAACCGATACCCAAAACTCCTATTAAAAGAAAAACGGAGCCTCCTGCCGTGTACAAAATAAATTTTGTGGCTGAATAAAGGCGTTTCTTTCCACCCCACACGGACAGAAGTAGATAAACGGGAATTAATTCTAATTCCCACATGATGAAAAAAAGTAAAAGGTCCCGAGAAGAAAATGATCCTATTTGACCGCTGTACATCGCTAACATCAGGAAGTGGAATAGTCGGGAATTCAGAGTAACTGGCCGAGCCGCTAAAGTAGCTAAAGTGGTGATAAATCCCGTCAGTAAAATGGGTCCTATGGAAAGTCCATCTATTCCCAATCGCCAGTCAAACTCAAAAAAAGTGATCCATTTATAATCCTCTGCCAGCTGGATTAATGGATCGTCCAATTGGAAATTATAACAGAATGCATAGGTCGTTAGAAGGAGTTCTAAGACACATATATATATTGTATATCCTCTAGTCACCTTATTTCCTCTATGAGGTAGAAAAAAAATTAAAGAACCCGCGGCTATCGGAAAAACTACAATTAGTGTTAACCAAGGAAAATAATTCGTGGTAAAGACAAGATACACTTGGCCCAGAAAAACCCGTGCTCGAAACTCGAAAATAGAATATATTCGTATTTTTTTTTTTTCTTTTTCGAGTACGGGTTTTTGTCGGTAATCGGTAAAAAAAAAAACTGTATTCAAAACGGATTCAAGTGGGTTTTTCGGGAACGTATCAATATCAATAAGCTAGACCCATGCTTCGGGTTGTTTCATGCCATAAATAAACTCGAACACTCAAGAAATCCGTTGGACAGGCGGATTCACATCGCTTACAACCAACACAGTCCTCTGTTCTTGGAGCAGAAGCAATTTGCTTTGCTTTACATCCGTCCCAAGGTATCATTTCTAATACATCCGTGGGGCAAGCTCGTACACATTGAGTACACCCTATACATGTATCATAAATCTTTACTGAATGTGACATTGGATCTATCTATTTTTGTTTTGAACTTTTTAATTTTCGATCTAGTCAATTTTGAAATGTCATATGTAAACACCAGATGAATCAATGATTTACCATAATTTTGCTAATTAATCCACTTCTGGATCAAGGGAACAAAGATACTTTGATTTCTTACAGTTTCACAAACAGGATCGAAATTAGGGCATATTAAATATCCTAAATTGAATTGAGGAATATTATATTATGATTTAGAAATACTACTTATTCAACAAAGTCGATTGATTGATACGCGTCGATTTTCTGTTACGATAAATTGACGAAACAATAGCTGATCCGATAGCTGCTTCAGCGGCTGCAATAGCTATAACAAAAATTGAAAAAATATCTCCTTTTAATTGTCGACTATCAAAAAAATCAGAGAATGTTACAAAATTGATATTAACTGCATTTAGTATAAGTTCAAGGCACATCAAGGCCCGAACCATATTTCGGCTCGTAATCAAGCCATAGATGCCAATCGAAAATAAATAGGCACTCAAAACAAGTACATGCTCGAGCATCATTAACCAACTCCGTACCAATTTCGATTCATTTCAATCTGAACAATAATAATAATGCAAGTGATTTGGTTGTTTAGAATATACCAGGTACGGAACAAAAGAATCTATTTGGTAATAGATCGAATAAAAAAAATTCTATTTTGATTTTCTATTGATCTGTGAATAGTATTCAACTATACTTTACAAGAATTTCAGGGAAATGAATGTGATAACACATAATGAATGTGATAACACATAAAAAGTAGAATTGGGATTGCTGTTCCTAGTTATAAAGATTTGTTATTGACGCGCCACGGCAATTGCACCTATTAAAGCAACTAAAAGAATTATTGAAACGAGTTCAAATGGAAGAAAAAAGTCTGTTGATAAATGAATTCCAATTTGTTGACTATTACTTATCAAATCTTGTTCAATAATCTGGTTGGCTCGTGTAGTCCAAATAATCCCGTACCACGATGTATCGAGAATAGTAGTGATTAGCGAAAAAAAAATACTTGTACAAACCAGAGAAGTAAGACCATCGCCAATAGTCCAAAGATTCAACTGAAAATCTTTGGAATAGTCTGAGCCGTTCATGAACATTACAGCAAATATGATTAAAACATTTACAGCTCCCACGTAAATAAGGAGTTGCGCGGCAGCTACAAAATGGGAATTTGATAGAATATAGAATAATGATATACAAACAAGAACCAATCCCAAGGAAAAGGCAGAATAAATTGGGTTGGTAAATAATACCACTCCCAGACCTCCTAATATAAGACCCGATCCCAGAAAAACTAAAAGAAAATCGTGTATTGGTCCAGGCAAATCCATTATATTAAAATAGGAGATAAATAAATCGAAATCTTTTTCATGACCTTATTGAGCCGACCAGGAAAAATTATTTATGATACATTCTCAATTCCAATTCAATGAAATTAGAATCTACTAAGTGGGAATTGATGCGGATACTGTTCTGGGATCAATTTCGTTCTTTTCGTTATTCTAAATGCCAATTTGAAATTGAAGCTATATAGTTCGAAAAAGCTTCTGTCTATATATCATTTCATTTCAATACAAATGTAGTTGTACTTCTCATCAACCAATCAAAAGTTGGGATTTGGAGTTATTGACCAAGCAAAAAAACAACCTTATCCCTTTATACCAACTATACCAAAACTGAACCTTAGTAATTCGAAATTAAAAAGGTTTAGACGTTTTTTCGTTGAGGCGAATTCAAGACTGTTCGAATTGTAAAATCGTCAATTACTGACATTGGTAAACGACCTAAAGCAATTTGATTATAATTCAATTCGTGACGGTCGTAAGTCGCAAGTTCATATTCTTCAGTCATTGATAAACAATTTGTTGGACAATACTCAACGCAGTTACCACAAAAAATACAAATTCCAAAATCAATACTGTAATTAAGCAATCGTTTCTTTCGAATATCTGTTTCAAATTTCCAATCAACAACAGGCAGATCTATAGGACATACCCGAACGCATACTTCACAAGCAATACATTTATCAAATTCAAAATGGATTCGACCACGAAAACGCTCTGATGGGATTAATTTTTCATAAGGATATTGAATAGTTACAGGTAAACGATTTGCTTGGGATAAAGTAATCATGAAACTTTGACCAATGTACCTTGCAGCTCGTATTGTTTGTTGACCATAATTCATGAAACCGGTTACCATAGGGAACATATTGTGAATATCTATGAATGTTTTGAGTTTATTTCTTTCTCTTGTTTGAGACAAGTAGCGAATATTGTATTCCTTTTTTTCTTTATCTTTATAGCGAAAGGAGTTGGGAAGAAGTTGTTAATAATAGATTACCGAGAGAAATAGGTAAAAGAAATTTCCAGCCAAGATTTAATAGTTGGTCCATTCTTAGTCTCGGTAAAGTCCACCTTGTTGCAATAGGAATGAACAAGAACAAATAAGTTTTAGCTAATGTAATAAAGATACCAATTGTCGTTCCAAAGATTCCATCCGCTTTATTTATTTCAACCAGCCCAGGAACAAATATGTATGGAATGGAAAGATTCGAACCTCCCAAGTAAAGAACTGTTACAAATAATGAGGAAACTAGTAGATTTAGATAGGAAGCAACGTAAAATAAACCAAATTTGATTCCTGAATATTCGGTTTGATAACCGGCTACTAATTCTTCTTCCGCTTCTGGTAAATCAAAAGGTAATCTCTCGCATTCCGCTAGGGAAGAAATTAGAAAAACGATAAACCCTATAGGTTGACGCCACAAATTCCACCCCCAAAAACCATATTTTGATTGCGCCACAACTATATCAACTGTACTTAAACTGTTAGATAATCATAGTCGGTGGTAACATTACGGTTTCCATCGCTATTACAAAACCGTACATGAGATTTTCACCTCATACGGCTCCTCAGGGCCACAAATAAATGTAAGGACCGGACCGGTATTAGTTATTTTGATTTTGATATGGTTATAGGATGGATAAAGTCAAAATCTAGCGGAGGATCCCCAATTATACCACTGGAATTCTGTCTGCTCTAAGGATAAAAAAACAGTATTTCTGAATTAATCTCATCCTTTACGAATTTCAAATTTTCTGTGTTGAGTAATAACTTAATCAACCCTTCAATAAAATACTCTTGTAGAAATATCACTCGATATTTCAACCCATCCTTTTATTTTCGATTACGAAAAAGAATTCGCCATTACACTAGTTCATGAATCATGACACGAATTTGATTTCTATCAATATATGAAAGAAAGGATTCTTTTAGATTGTAATTGTATTTTTTCTATTTTTTATTGTAATTGTATTTTTTTTTTTTTCTATTTTTTTGTTCCTCTTCTTCTTTCTGAGAGAAAATGGGGCTTAAAAGGGGGTAAAGGATTATTTCGTTCCTGATAGTTATTTCTTTAACTGGCGGATAGGAGCATGCTCTGGATCGGAATTGTGGGGAGTACTGCCTGATCGTTTCTACCAACTTAAAGCCCCAATTAGTATTCTTTTATGTTATTCTTTTATGTTATGCAGAAGTATCCTTTTAGATAATTGACATAATCTACATTACTAACCCGTTGTGTGTATTTTGGTGTTCCTTCCTATCCCCCCGCTTTGCGTTTTCAACCCCCTATTCAACCCCCCTAATATATCTAATATATATTGTAATACATACAATAGCTAATGAAAAATGAAAATTCTATAGGGTTGGTCTTTTAAGCCCGCTTCAAGCTAGGATGATCAATCGACCTGTCTTGGGGTAAGGGCTTCCTCCACTTTTACTTTTGTTTACTTATCCTTAACGCTTGTACATAGGAAATGAGACTTAATCCACGTTTACTGCGAATTTCGAAGGTGTTTTCTTTCACTCATATATAACTATCTAATTTCTTTTATTAACCTAAAGAGTCAATAAATGAATAAAAAAATGAGGATTTCTATTCAAGTTCTTTTTTTTTTTCTAGAACGAAAAGCTTAGGTTTTAGCGAATCACACGTAGAGATATTGATAAAACACATAAAGTTAATGGTATTTCATAACTAATCGATTGAGCAGCAGCTCGCAGACCACCTAAAAAGGAATATTTATTATTTGATCCATATCCTGACATAAGAAGTCCAATCGGGGCAATACTTGAAATGGCAATCCATAAAAAAATACCGATATTGAGGTCAGCTAAAACAAGGTTATAACTAAAAGGAATTACTGAATAACTTAGTAGAATTGCTATGACTGCTATAGATGGACCAATACTGAATAAACTACTATTTCCTCTAGATGGAAGAAGGTTTTCTTTGAAAAGGAGTTTTGTCCCATCGGCTAAAGCTTGAAGAATTCCCAAAGGGCTGGCGTATTCAGGCCCAATACGCTGTTGTATTCCTGCAGATATTTCTCTTTCTAACCACACAATTACTAGGACACCTATTGTGATTGCCAATACATAAATCGAAATAGGGGCAAGCACCCATAGGATCCCATAGACCTCTTGTAGGGATTCCAATCGGGAAAAAGAATTGATATCTTGTACTTCGGGTGTAGCAATTATCATTTCAACGATCAACTTCCCCCATAATGATATCTATACTACCTAATATCGTCATAATATCAGCCAATTTCATTCTTTTAACTAACTGAGGAAGAATTTGCAAATTGATAAAACCCGGTGGGCGAATTTTCCATCTCCAAGGAAACCCACTTTGATCCCCTATCAGAAAAATTCCCAATTCTCCTTTTGGGGCTTCTACTCTCGCATAAAGTTCTTGTTTTGTCAATTCAAAGGTAGGAGAAGGCTTTTTACTAATGAATCTATTTTCAAAATCATTCCGTTCTGGATCGCTTTCTCTATCAAAGCAGCGGATTTCTAAATTTTCATAGGGGCCTCCCGGAATTCCTTCTAAAGCCTGTTGAATTATTTTTACAGATTCCGTCATTTCACCGATTCGGACTAAATAACGAGCTAAGGAATCCCCTTCTTTTTGCCACTGGACTTCCCAATCAAATTCGTCATAACACTCATAATGATCAACTTTACGAAGATCCCATTCTATTCCAGACGCTCGTAGCATTGGTCCTGATAAACCCCAATTTATTGCTTCTTCTCCACCAATAATGCCTACTCCTTCAACTCGTTCTAAAAAAATGGGGTTTCGCGTAATAAGTTTTTGATATTCAGCAACCCCTGTTAAAAAATAATCGCAGAAATCCAAACATTTATCTATCCAACCATAGGGTAAATCAGCTGCTACTCCTCCGATACGAAAATAATTATGCATCATTCTCATACCGGTGGCAGCTTCGAACAGATCATATACTAATTCTCTTTCTCTGAAAATATAGAAGAAAGGAGTCTGTGCACCAATATCTGCCATAAAAGGGCCAAGCCATAACAGATGGGAAGCTATACGACTCAACTCCAACATAATTACTCTGATATAGCTGGCCCTTTTAGGTACGCGAATATTTCCCAACAGTTCTGGTCCATTTACAGTTATTGCTTCTGTGAACATAGTAGCTAAATAATCCCAACGGGTTACATAAGGCAGATATTGTATAATTGTTCGGTTTTCCGCAATTTTTTCCATCCCTCTGTGTAAATAACCCAATATTGGTTCACAGTCAATAACATCTTCACCGTCTAGAGTAACGATGAGACGAAGAACCCCATGCATTGACGGGTGGTGAGGTCCCATATTGACTATCATAAATTCTTTTTCTTTTTCTGTAGCTAGTATACTCATAGGTTTTTCCTCGATTCATTCTTACATGAATTGTTGAAAACAACAAGAAGTTCATCAACAGTCAAAATCAAATAATTCGAAATTTTTTTTTTTTTCAAATTTAAAATTAACGATTTTTTGACTCCCGGATATTCAACTTACTAATTAATTCTTTATAACGTACTCTATTTTTCTTTGACAAATAAGCTAGTAGACGTTGGCGTTTTTCCAAAATTTTACGTAGACCCCTTTGAGATGAATAGTCTTTTCTGTGCAATTCTAAATGTGAAGTAAGTCTCCGGATCTTGTTGGTGAAACGAAATACTTGAAATTCAACCGATCCGCTGTTTTTTTCTTTTTTTTCTTGAACCCTAACTGAGATGAATGCATTTTTTACCATAAAACGAAACCCCTCTCCCTTCCTTTTTTAAGATGAATTTTACTGATCAGTAATAATAATACTAGTTACTTCAATTTGATATACACAATAATCTTAAGTTCGTTATGAACTTGCTAGAAAATCAATATCAATAATCAATCCAATTTTCAATTTGATTAGGCATCTAAAAGGATGGATATTTCGGCAAAAGAGAAAAATTTGGACCTAAAAAAAAGAGTTTCTTGATTCATTTATGGATCTAATTAAAATGTTCGCCATTAATTTGGTATCTTGTATCAGACTGGAATGGAAGACAAGACATGTATACATTTCTTTGTTTTCATATCCCAAAATGGGACATGATAGATAGGAAAAGCACACTATTAACGAATTTTCAATCGTGGATACATATGGACCCTTACCATACTGAAACGACTCCCATTATTGGTATTAAACCAATACCGATTCATACAAATTAAATCTTCTAATCGAGAATTGGCCCAAAGAAAGAACTTTAATTGAATTAGTTGATTTTTCTCTCGAGCAAGATTTTTGTTTTTATCCAAAACGCGGCCGCCGCCCTTTCCGTTATTAAAAAATACTGGATTTTTCTGCATACCATTTTGATTCTTCGAATTGAAACAAATTAGGGTTCTTAATTCTCTACGACGTTTAGGGAGTAAAATAGTTTCAGGAACAAGCAAATCATAATGATTTTTGTTTATATTTCCAGTCATTTTTTGATGTTTTGCAATGAATTCATCAAAATCTTTTTTATCAACATAGCCCTTTTCTTGGTATCTTTTAGTAATTTTGCGCTTATTCTTATGAACCAATGCAATACCTACGATTTGATATAGAAAAAATTGTCCATCATTTTTTACAGACAAACGACGGGGTTCGATAATAAGCATTCCCCCTTTCGTCAATTCTTTAAGATCGAAATTCTTCTTAGTGATCAAAATAGGCAGACTCATTTCTCCCCCTTGAATAGAGGCTATAGTAACGTCGCTAGGATTTATTAGTCGAACCAGCTGACAATATACTTTCATATCATTGAGTATTTTTTCTCTGAAAGAAACAGCACCCCTCCATCGCAACTGCAAACACAAATATCTTTTTAGGAATAAATCGAGCTGTACTTCGGTTTCTCTTTTGGATTGCTTTTTCTTTATACGGGTTTTCATGTCCGATCCCGTATAATTTTCTTCACCATCTTTTTCTTGGTTTGAGAGAACTGATCCAAGAATTACTTGCTTTTGTGCATCCGATCTCGGAGTTCCTTGGTCTGCGAGTTCGTTTTCTTCTTTACTTTGATTCGATAATTCCAAATATTCTTTTTGAGTAGGTGATATAAAAAGATCCGCCTCTTTCTTTCCGGTTCTATTTTTCTTACTATTTCCATTAAAATTGAAAAGAAGTAATTTGATTGGTATAATCCAGGGTTTCGTTCTATATGCATTAAAAAGTAGTACAAATTCTGGGAAGAACCAAGATTCTGGGTTTGATATAGGACAACTTAGTATTTCTTCATTCATTCCCATCCAATCACAAAAGAACCCCTTTTGAGTGGATGGGTTAATTTCTTCATCTTGATGAATTCTAAGATAAAAGGGGACTCTGTTATTAATTGCATTAATTTTTTGATAATTATTGGACCCAATCCTAGTATTTTGATTACTGCTGGTACCAGTATCCATATCAACCCAGGCTTCCATATTGGCCTTATTTCTAAGACAAAAATTAAGAATTCTCCAATCAAAATATTTTCTATACAAGAATTTTTCCATATCCATAATATAATCTTCCCCTATATAATTATTGATAGAGATACTTCCCAGCATAGCCAACAATTTTACTTTCTTTCTATTGTAATTAGAATAATACTCTTCTTTATTATTTACTTGGACTAGTGATCTATCAATATACGAGTCTTTCTTATCTTCATAATTAAGCGATTTATATGATAAAAGATCATATCTATAGTGTTTTTTAAAATTCGATTTTTGATTACGTAATAGGTCTGCTTCAAAAAAATGTTGTTTTTCGTAATGAGTTAATCCATTTTTTTCATACGAATCTCTTTTAATTAAATCTTTATTTTGAGCCATACAGTGTTGATTGGCTCTATTTCGCCATTCTTGTGGTACTAATCTAGCCCATTTAATCCGAGATAAATCATATTGATAATGCCCGCTTAAACAGTGTTTTCGTGTATTCCTTCCAAAATTCCAAAGGGGTTTATGTCTTAATTGGTAATTAAAGATTCCGTGTTTTTCAAAAAAATCTTTTATTTCATTCTTAAGAAATAGAGATGTTCCGTGATATTGAAGAACGGGTCTTAAATTATAAAAGTTCAAAATTGGGACTTGTAATAATTTGTAAAATACATATGCTTGTGATTGTGAAAAAGACAATAAATTACAAGAAATCTTTGAATTCTTATTACTAGTCTTAGAAATCGATTTTTGGATAGTCGAAATAATTCTATTTTTATTTGTTTTATTAATTCTTTCGGGATTTGCTTCATTATTGTGGATGTTTTTCTCAATAATTTTCATTTGTTTTCTTGTTGATTCACGAAAAGGTTTTGTATTGATTCTTGGAATAGTAAGGGTAGATATAAAAATATTTCTGTATATCTTTTCAATGCCAAATTTTAGAAACAAATAGGATTTACGGATTAATCGAGCGTTTCTTTTTTTTAATATCCGCCAAATCCTTTTTGATGGGTCTAATCTTTTAACAGAATAAGTTGGTTTGTTCGAACTAATATTTGTTTCTTGAGTTAGCGATCCTTTTTTCTTTTCTTTTGTAATTTTATATATTTTATTTCGGATTCTGCTTGTTCTATTAGTCAGATCTTTCATTTTTTTTTCAGTCCGGGATAATTTCGTCCAATCCATAGATGAAATTTCAATAGACGGTTCGTGAATCATCTGCTTACTGATTATCGAATTTTTTTGAGTTTCCCTCAATTTCTCGATTTCTCTCAAGTTTATTTTTGAAAGTTCTTTTATTTTTCCTTCTTTAAAATCCCTTAAAACTATAAAAGACTTAGTTTTCAATTTTCGAATTTTTTTTTTTAGTTCTTTAAAAATGGGTTCAAAAAAGGAACGTCGTTTTTGGGGAGAACCGAACGGCATGTCAGTTTCCAGCCCCAAAATTGTTAAAAAACAAAAATCAGTTTCGTGTTCACTTTTTGGATCTTTATGAGAGGATTGTATCGTAGATCCGTGCCAGGGTTTCAGGTGAAAGGGGAATAGGATCTTTAGCTGAATACCTTCTATTAACCAGTTTTTCGGAAATTCTGTTTCAGATAAATTAACACCACTATAAGTGCATTTAACATAAATTTCACGATTCCAATCCTTAAAATCCTCGGACCACTCGGGATCTTGGAATAATAGTATGCGAACCACATTTTTAGCTATTATCAATAACGGTAATACAATATATTTTCTAAGAATCGATTGGATTACTAACATAGAACTTCTTAGTATTCGAGTAAGTAAACGCTTATCCCAGCTTTCTGCTTGTTTTATACGTACCATTGCTTGTCTTTGGTATCTTTCGCCTTTGAGCTTCTTTT